AGAATGGTAGGATATATGAAATTCCAATGACCGTTGGATATGATTCGATCAGGTCCTGAATAATCAAGAACCCCCCCCCTTTTACCGTAAGGATTCGAACTAAACAATTTGTGTCTCACTTGATCATTAGTCACGGAGAGGTCAGAAATAGATCTCCGTTCAACAGAATGAACATTCATTTGATCTTGATCCTTGTGGAGCGAAAAAGGCACTATACTGGATCTGCACAGAGCTCCTGATAATATCCATAAATGACTTGTTTTGGGTAAGAGATGAACATTACCATATTTATATTCAGGTGCATGGTACACATCGGTACTCCAGTGCATTTCTCCCTCTGAGTCAGAATAAATATGTTTTCGAACTTTCTCTTTAACTTTATTAAAATTGAAAGTGGATGTTCCAGCGCGAATCTCAGCAATCACTTGCTCTGATTCTACATATTGATCGTTTTGAACTAAAAGAAAACTTTTGGGTGGAATATTCACATTATGTAGAATATCGTGACTCTCAATAGTTACATACAGGTCTATATAACATAGAAAAGCAGGATGCCCATGACGTGTACGTGTGGGATGAACCAAATCCTCATTGAATTTGATTTTTCCCTTAAAAGGAGCTCGTACATGTTCTGCAGTACCACCTGTGAATACTCCACCGGTATGAAAAGTTCTTAATGTTAGTTGAGTCCCCGGTTCGCCGATTGATTGACCCGCAATAATACCTACTGCTTCTCCTAATTCGACCAGGTCGCCATGAGTGGGACTCTGACCATAACATAATCGACAGATCCAAGATATACTCCTGCAAAGAAAGGGGGTTCGAATATATATTGGTTGTGTTCGAAAGGTTATGAATCGAGTGACAAGTCCAACCCCAATATCTTTATTTTGAGCGGCAATGCAACGTGGGCCCATATATATATTGTATGCTAATACACGACCAATTAGTGTTTGGACCCAAATTCTTTCCGTCATCCCATTTCTAGGACTCACGGAAATGCCTCGGGTAGTGCCACAATCTGTTCTACGTACAACAATGTGTTGAACTACTTCAACAAGTCTACGCGTGAGGTATCCAGCATCTGATGTTCGTACAGCAGTATCCACAACTCCTTTGCGGGCTCCGTAGCAGGAAATGATATATTCCGTTAAAGAAAGTCCTTCGCGTAAATTGCTTTGAATCGGTAAATCAATCATTTGTCCTTGGGGATCCGACATTAATCCTCTCATACCTACTAATTGGTGTACCTGAGATGCATTTCCTCTAGCTCCCGAAAAGGACATTATATGGACTGAATTAGAAGGATCAGTCATCCTAAAATTAGGATGCATTTCTTGTCTCAAATATTCACTTGTAGCATACCATATCTCAATGGATTGGCGTAATTTTTCTACTGTGTGTACATTCCCATAATGATGGTGCTTTTCTAAAATGAAACTTTGTTGTTCAGCATCTTGGACTAGCCACCCCTTAGAAGGTACTGTTAAAAGATCATCAATTCCTAATGAAATGGATGTAGCAGTGGCTTGCTGGAAACCCAGAGTCTTTACTTGATCCAGGGTGTGCGATGTATATGCCATTCCGAAGTGATCTATTAATCTGCTAATAAGTCGTTTCATGGCAGACCCATCTATCGCTTTATTGTAAAAGAACAGATCAGCCCATTCTGCCATAAGTACTTCTCTATTCCGCTGAGTAGGATTCGCCAATGGGTTTGAGTCAGTGATTCGAAGACCTCCTTTACTGGATCTCGATTCATGTAGAAATTAAGGAATTATGATTCCAGTTGAACCGGAGAGATCAAAATTCCCGCGGTATTACATAATTCCTTAGCTTAGGTACCGTATGAGTAGGCCTGACAAAACCCCTGTATGGCTTCTTCTATTTCTCGAGAAAAAGAAATATGACCAACAGTGGTTCGGGTGTATATACAAAGGGTTTGTTTTTTTATACGTCTTACTATTAGATAGTGCCCATAAATTTCATGATAGGTACCCAAAGATTCATATTGAACTTCGACAGGAACTTCTCTTGAGGCAATGACACGTTGATCTAGTCGCCACCGAAGCCACAAAGGACTATCTAAATTGATTCGTTTCTGCTGATAAACTATAAGTACATCATAGGAACTACAAAAATAGGGCTCTTTCTCTTTCGTAGTATATTTATACTTATAATCATTAACTGTTTCATTTTCATTTTGATAGTTTATGCGATTCCATGGATTATACCTATTTGCACAAATACCTCGACGATTCCCGATCGTTAATACATAGAGTCCAATAAGCATATCTTGGGTTGGTACCGAAATGGGATCTCCAATAGCCGGAGAAAAGAGATTCATATGAGAAAACATAAGTAAACGAGCCTCCGCTTGCGCTTCCAAAGATAAAGGTACATGAACAGCCATTTGATCCCCATCAAAGTCTGCATTGAATCCTTTACGAACTAATGGATGTAAACAAATAGCACGTCCACCCCCTAAAATGGGCTGGAA